AAAATCGAGAAAATGATTGGATAATTGGTTTATATGAAGCCTATCCGGCTGAGACCAAAAATAAAAATGACATTCCCACAAGTTTACAAGGTAATATTTCCATTTCTTCATCAGAAGAGGAGTTCCTTTTGAAGACATAATTGATTTTCCTTGATATCGGAAATAGTGCATGAAGGGATCCTTGAACAACCATAGGATGGTATGAAAATCATTATGAAAAACGACTTGAAAATGTTCTATTTTTCCATAAAAATGTGTTCGATCAAGAAAAGCTATAGAAGATGTTGATCGTAAATGATAAGATTTTTTACGTAGAAAAAGAAATAGGGATTCCGATTCATATACATGAAAATTATATAGAAACAAGAAGAATCTTCGATTCTCTTTAAAAAAAAAAAGATTCTGTTTTGTTTTTTGAGTAGTAATACTATTCCAATTATGATACTCATAGAGAAAGAATCTTAATAAGTGCAAAAAGGAGGCATCTTGTATCCAACAACGAAGGTTTTGAACCAACAGTTCCAAATGGATCGGATAGGGTATTAGTATATCTAATACACGATTTAAATGTACAAATTTATCCTCTAAAAAGGGAAATGTAGAATGAATGGATCGTAAATTAATTGATTCTTTACCTTGGTAGGAGGATACTAATCGCAATGCAAATGGAATTTCCACAATGACAGCAAACCCCTCTGATATCATTTGAGAATACAAATTTTTATTATGCTCAAAAATTTTTTTTTTATTCGAATAATTATCCAAAATAATCAAATGATTCTGTTGATACATTCGAATAATTAAACGTTTAACAATTAGTGAACTATATTTTTTGTCATAACTTAAAATTTGCATAGACTCATAAGGAATCGATTTAGTTAACCCAAAATCATGAGCAAGTGCATAAATATATTCCTGAAAGAGAAGTGGATATAGGAAGTCTCGTTCTCGAGATCTATCCATTTTTAAAAATCTTTGTAATTCCTCCATTTTAAATTAGATTTGAACCAAAACTGAGAATTTCTTGGGCCATCAAATGATACATAGTACGATACAGTTAAAACAAGGTATATTATTAAGAAAAGAATGGATACCTTGGAGATGATTAATTAATAGATTCTATCTTTTTCCACCCAATCGGTTTTTGTTCGTTATAAGATACCAAGATGGTTATAAATCCTTTATTTTTGCAACCCGATCGCTCTTTTGACTTTAGAAAAAATTTTTAATTATGTTTCTCAATATACTGTTTCTTTTACACATTCGTCTCCACTCAGGGATATAGTTAATAGTTAGGATTCGGAAAAAAGCGGAGAATCCACTTATTATTTAAGTAAGGTTATGAAATAAAAAACCTTTTACCGTACCTGGAACTAATATATTTCTAACGTATAATTAGATCGGGTAATTATTCGAATTAAGAACAGAAGCTCGTTGCTTTTTTTGTTTCCCTATAATTTAATTTGAGCTTTTCGGCTCTATCCATTTATTCACTCGATCCAACCAGGAATTTTTTTGTACCGCTCTTAAGAATTAAAACTCTAAGAATCAAAAGAATATTTATTTTATACCGATTCCATAAGTTAAGTAAGGATTTCATATTTTTATCTTAGAGTTATTCATTTATACGACATGCTGTTTTTTCCATTCGTTCCCTCTCAGGATCAGTCGTGATCTTACAAACTCTACCAACGGTATGGACGAATCCGTTGCTTCATCCAAATGTGTAAAAGATTCTAGCCGCACTTAAAAGCCGAGTACTCTACCGTTGAGTTAGCAACCCAAAAATTGAATTAAATATAGATACGATCGGAATTATAAAAAGAAATTGGACAACCCCATCAATTTTTTTTTTAGATTCAATTATGAACATAAAAAAAGAATAGGTCAAATGAAATAAAAATAGAAAAAATTATCAGAGATAAGATAAATAGATCCTAGTTTTTTCATTCAGAAGAGACTTTTTGTATCATGTCAATCGAATCCAAGAAACCTATCATTTATATGAAGTAAAGTAACAAAACTTATAGGACGTGGATAAAAAGATCTATTTATCCACGATCAATTATATTTGCTCAATACACTATTGTCAATATGAGCATTAATAAAACAAAAGAAATAAAAAAACTTGTGTTAGATTGGCACTTCATAGAAAATCTACATAGAGAATAAAAGAAGCGTAGATAAAGAAAAAAATTACAAAAAGATCGCTCCCTCTTTTTTTCTATTTCTTGATTGTTGCATTTAATTTCGTGTAATTAACGGGAAGTTACTTAAAAATCTTTGCCTTCTTTAAAATATCATGAACAGTTCCCGTGGGTTGAGCGCCTTTTTCAAGGAAATTTAAAATGGCGGGAACGTTTGAATAAGTTTGATTCTTTATCGGATCATAAAAACCTACTTTCTGAAGATCTCTTCCCTCTCTTCGGGATCGAACATCAATTGCAACGATTCGATAGATGGCCCATTGGGATAGATGAAAAATCCCCCCCTTAGAAACGTATAGGAGGCTTTCTCCTCGTACGGCTCGAAAAAGAATGATTCGAATTTCGATCATACTATGTAGAGTGACAAATAGATCTATAAAATATATCATCAATGAAACTAGGATTTAGTTCGTTTTTTCTTCCTTACCGAAAAAACTGAAAAGAAAAAACATTCGTACTTATAACTCAAGTTAGACTCAAAGAGTTCAAAGGAAAACCATAAACCCTTGACATTTTTTTTATTGAGCTCTCTCTAACCAATTTTTGTCTCATTTAAAATCCACTCTTTATTCCATTCCTTATTTTTTTCTGCTCAAATTAAATTATTGAGACAATTTAAATTGGCGTTTTCTTGTTCCAAGATCGTTTATCCTTGTTTTGGATCATTGGGTTTAGACATTACTTCGGTGATCCTGAATCATTTCAAAATGGCAGCAACATACCTTTTGTGATTTATTGACTATCGAAGAATCATGTGAATGCTTGATTCCCGTACGATACACTTTTTATCGAAATAGTTTTTCCAATTCCAACAAAAATTTCAAATCCAAGAAGAGTTTTTGTTCAAATTGAATCTTTTAAATTTCTATATCGAAGATATGCTTACGAAGTTGTTCCAACTTATTGATTGACATTAACCCTAGATCCTTACCTCCGAAAAATGAATTAATCCTTTCCGCTCGAGCTACATCGTGTACTATTTACTTTAACTCACAACCCAACTAAATGAGGGTTCCATGTAGAAGAGAACAAACTATGTCGAGCCAAGAGCACCTCATAATTCCTATAAATGGTGGATGTCAGAATCCACAACCGATCACGTCCTTCAAGCCGCACGTTGCTTTCTACCACATCGTTTTAAACGAAGTTTTACCATAACATTCCTCTAGTTTGGAACCGGTATGGAATTGATTCAATATGGAATCATGAATAATCATTGGCTCAATGGATACATAATAATACAATAAATAAAATAATACAGATTCAAAGTACAGATAAAGAAATCTACTAAAGAAAGATCTTTAATCAGATTTCCAATACCCGAACAGAGTGAATATACGTTATTAAATTAACAAAAAAAGCAAGTCCGGTTGCAAAGGGGCAAAAGTAACTCGATAAGTATTGATTCTCCAATTGCACACTTCTTCGAATATCATAAAACTAAAAAATGTTAGCGAATCGCTCATTAATTAAAGAAACACAAATCATCATAAAATAAAAATAAGGAAATTTTTAACCTAAAAGGAATAGATAATCTAGGATTTTCGAATTGAATCATCAAAAATTTCAACCAACTATAACTATATAGATCCAAAATACAATGAATTTCTATTTTTTTCTTTTTTTTTTCATCCACAAAACAAATAGAAATTCAAAATAAAGAATAAAAAATAGAAATAATAAGAAAAGTTAGTTTTAGGTTGTTATTCTTTCATCTGATTGATAAAATTATTGATAAAATCAAAATTGGAATTAAGTAATAACAGATCTTTTCACCAACAAGAAATGTCACAGTCATTGAAAAAGAACAATTTCAATACATTATGGACACTATTTCTACTTTAGGTTGTTTTCAGGAATCTTTACACAAAATCCATAAAATATTTATGAATATAGAATAAAAAAAGGAAAGAGCATTAAGAATTCAAATAACTGGATATGGGTATAGGATGTAAATTTTTTTTCTAAGTAACTAACTTCAATCAATATATATAGAATATTAGTTGAATAAAACGCGCATACGGTGAAGAATCCATTTATTTTTTGAATATACATTGATCTCGATTCCTACCCCGATCACAAAAAGAATCTGTATGTCATAAGTACTCGGTTCGATTTGTGAGAAAGAAAGTCAAAGATATTATTCTTTTATGAATCAGTAGAAGTCTGAAACAGGGAACTAGTAAATAAAAATTACACTCTTAAACAAATAAACGAAAGAGATTTCTTTTTTTACATTATCTAAAACAATCTTCGAATAGGATTGGGCAACTCTGGGACGGAAGGATTCGAACCTCCGAGTCGCGGGACCAAAACCCGTTGCCTTACCACTTGGCCACGCCCCATTTCGATTTCGATTCAACACTACTAAACACTAATATAGGTATTGATTGTTCGTCAATTCCCGCCCACATATCCATGGAATCTGTTACATTGTTGCTAAGATTTGACACGTGTAGTTGTTAAATGAAACGGAATTTATTGATCATTACATATAATTTAATTAAGATATTGTATGAAAGTATGATTCCTTCTATTTTCGTTTGAGAATGGAAGGATTTTTGATTGAGTTAGTCAAAAAAAAGAAGAATTTTTGGGCTATTTTCTATTTCTTCATTTTTAACTTATACCGATAACTCAATCAAAACAAAATACAATTATCTCAAAGAATGCAACATTTGTTATGCTTAATATCTTTAGTTTGATCTGTATCTATCTTAATTCTATACTGCATTCGAGTCTTTTTTTCTTTGCCAAATTGCCCGAGGCTTACGCTTTTTTCAACCCAATCGT